CGGATCCGAATTTGACTGAAATGCACGATCTTCACAGGTATCACTTTTCACGATACCTAAAAGGTGGAATAGGGATTTTCGAACCATTTCCTATAAGAGAATGGTTTCCATTACTTTGAGAAATGGATTCTTATATCAAACTATAGCTATTGCATTAAATAAGAAAAGATACTAATAGAAGTCGAAGACGCGGAATGGTAGTGAATAGAGAGAAAGATTCTTCTGATTTTCTTGTTCCTGAAAATATTCTATCTATCTCCTAGACGCCGTAGAGAATTGAGAATTTTCATGTCTTTCAATTCTCGTACTCGTAATTGGAAAGTTACGGAAGCAGACCCATCATTTTGCAATGAAAACAACATATAAAACTCTGGACAATTTCGAAATCAGGCCGAGCGTCTTAATACATATGCAAAAAAATTCATTATTGGACCACCATTGATTAGAAGATTTAGCTTGTATGAATCGCGATTGGTTTGATACGAATAATGGCAATCATTTCAGTATGTTAAGGATACAGATGTATCCACAATTCATTTAGAGTTACTTAATAGCCTATTTCTTATACCATATCTCTATCCCGTGAAATTCTCGAGCCGAAAGATGGGTGCATATGCTGTGTTTCATTTTGCTAAATGATATCAATTAAATGGTGTATCAATTCCATAAATTGGATATAGCAATAAATAAATCAGCAAAATTCTTTCTAATATTTTAGATAGAAGAAATGTTTCTTCTATCTAAAATATTAGAAAGAATGTACTCTTCTATCCAAATCTAATTTGCATCGATAAAATAAATCCAAATTTCAGCAGTAGATGAATAATTGCAAATTTTTGTGTGTACGAGATTAGAATAACTTCAAAATAACTGACATAATTTTTGATTTTTCCTGATCAGAAAAATATATGAAAAAGAAAGGAGGTAGAAAAATTTTGGGATTTATGGTTAAAGAAGAAAAAGAAGAAAACAGGGGTTCTGTTGAATTTCAAGTATTCAGTTTCACCAATAAGATACGGAGACTTGCTTCACATTTGGAATTACACAAAAAAGATTTTTCATCAGAAAGAGGTCTACGAATACTTTTGGGAAAACGTCGACGTTTGCTGGCTTATTTGGCAAAGAAAAATAGAGTACGTTATAAGAAATTAATCAGTCAGTTGAATATTCGGGAGCAGTAATTTAATCGTTCTAATTTTTTTCTTATTTTCTTAGTAGTCTTATAGTAGTCTTAGATTTTGCATTTTGATGAGCCTCGTTTTGAGGAATTCATGGAACAATCCATTTTCATGGAATAATGAATTAAGGAAGAAAGGATATGAGTCTACCGCTTACAAGAAAAGATCTCATGATAGTCAATATGGGCCCTCAACACCCATCAATGCATGGTGTTCTTCGACTGATCGTTACTCTCGATGGTGAAGATGTTATTGATTGTGAACCCATATTAGGCTATTTACACAGAGGAATGGAAAAAATCGCGGAAAACCGAACTATTATACAATACTTACCTTATGTAACACGGTGGGATTATTTAGCTACTATGTTTACAGAAGCAATAACGGTAAATGCACCAGAATTCTTAGAGAATATTCAAATACCCCAAAGAGCCAGCTATATTAGGGTAATTATGTTAGAGTTGAGCCGTATAGCTTCTCACTTGTTATGGCTTGGGCCTTTTATGGCGGATCTCGGGGCACAGACTCCTTTTTTCTATATTTTTAGAGAGAGAGAATTGATATATGATCTATTTGAAGCTGCTACAGGTATGCGAATGATGCACAATTACTTTCGCATTGGAGGAGTAGCCGCGGATCTACCTTATGGATGGATCGATAAATGTTTAGATTTCTGTGATTATTTTTTACGCGGAATTGTTGAATATCAACAACTTATTACAAAGAATCCCATTTTTTTGGAGCGAGTTGAGGGAGTAGGTTTTATTAGCGGAGAAGAAGCAGTAAATTGGGGCTTATCAGGACCGATGTTACGAGCTTCTGGAATACAATGGGATCTTCGTAAAGTAGATCTTTATGAGTCTTACAACCAATTTGATTGGAAAGTCCAATGGCAAAAAGAAGGGGATTCGTTAGCTCGTTATTTAGTACGAATCAGTGAAATGAGGGAATCTATCAAAATAATTCAACAAGCTATAGAAAAAATTCCTGGAGGACCTTATGAGAATTTAGAAGTACGACGCTTTAAGAAAGCAAAGAATTCCGAATGGAATGATTTTGAATATAAATTTCTTGGTAAAAAACCTTCACCCAATTTTGAATTATCAAAGCAAGAGCTTTATGTAAGAGTGGAAGCCCCAAAAGGTGAATTAGGAATTTATCTAGTAGGAGATGATAGCCTTTTCCCCTGGAGATGGAAAATTCGTCCACCCGGTTTTATTAATTTACAAATTCTTCCTCAGCTAGTTAAAAAAATGAAATTGGCTGATATCATGACAATATTAGGTAGTATAGATATCATTATGGGGGAAGTTGACCGTTGAAATGATAATAGATAGGGTAGAAGTAGAAACTATCAATTCTTTTTCGAAATCGGAATTATTAAAAGAAGTCTATGGACTCATATCGATTCTACCCATTTTGAGCCTCCTTTTGGGAATCACAATAGAGGTACTCGTAATTGTGTGGTTAGAAAGAGAAATATCTGCATCGATACAACAACGTATTGGTCCTGAATATGCTGGCCCCCTAGGACTGCTTCAAGCTATAGCAGATGGGACTAAGCTACTTTTTAAAGAAGATATCCTACCATCCCGAGGAGATATTCCTTTATTTAGCATTGGACCCTCTATAGCAGTCATATCAATTTTATTAAGTTTTTTAGTTATCCCTTTGGGATATCATTTTGTTTTAGCCGATCTTAGTATCGGTGTTTTTTTATGGATTGCCATTTCAAGTATTGCTCCTATTGGTCTTCTTATGGCAGGATATAGCTCAAATAATAAATATTCTTTTTCAGGCGGTCTACGAGCTGCGGCTCAATCCATTAGTTATGAAATACCATTAACTTTTTGTGTGCTAGCAATATCTCTACGTGTGATTCGTTAAAATAGGATCTTAAATCCATTAACTATTTATCTTCCTTTTCTTATTCTGTATTCGGGTTGATAAATTAAACTAGATAGCTATATGAGTGAAACAAAACAGCTTATAAATTTGTAGTAAAAAGAAAAAATCTCATTTCCTACGTACAAGAAAAAGTTGAAGTAAACATAAGTAGTATAAACTCTTTATCCCAAGGTTGATTTTTTTTAATTAGTCATCATATCTTGAAGCGGGCAAGAATAAAGGATTCGCGATATGGAATTCTATTACTAGAATATTTCTAGTTATTACTATAACTTATAATCATAAGAAGAATCCATCAAAAGTTAGTGAAGGGTTAGGAACACTAAAATACATAAAGGATTAGTAATGGGAAATCTAAGACATTAGAGATTTTTCCCCATAAAAGGAATCATAATAAGGACTTGAAATTAGTAGAAATTATCAAGTAGTACTTTCTTCAGATTCCGATCCAGAGTATGTTCCTATTCACTTGTTAAGGAAATGGCTATAAAGAACGAATTAACCCTTTATCCCTTTTTTCTTTTTAAATACTCCCTACCCAAGGAAAGAAGAGTAGGACAAAAGATATGGAGTGCAATAGAAAAAAATTTGAATTATTTCCTTCCTCTATACATATTCATACAAAATTCCTCATAAACTAATGCCCAAATCTTTTCATTTATTAATTTAATTCCTATAACAAGTGTTTTATTCCAAGATTAAGTTATTACTGAACAAAGAAAAAATTTATTATATTATAAAGGATGAGATCAATTCAGAAGCACTTTTTCTTATTCTAGCAGACAGAATTTCTTTGGTCTAATTTAGGACTTTCCAATATATTTTATTTTACCTAATTCTATCTACGCCCCGGGGGCTAATAACGAAACGAAACAGTCCTCTCTTTTTTCTGATCATAGAGAAGCCGTATGAAGCTAAGGTTTCATGTACGGTTTTGGAATAGCGGTGGGAACTGTGATGTTATCATCGACTATGATTATCTAACAGTTCAAGTACAGTTGATATAGTTGAAGCACAGTCTAAATATGGTTTTTTTGGATGGAATATTTGGCGCCAGCCTATAGGTTTTCTGGTTTTTCTAATTTCTTCTTTGGCAGAATGTGAAAGATTACCCTTTGATTTACCAGAAGCAGAGGAAGAATTAGTAGCAGGTTATCAAACCGAATATTCCGGTATAAAATATGCTTTATTTTATCTTGTTTCTTACCTAAATTTATTAGTTTCCTCTTTATTTGTAACAGTTCTCTACTTAGGCGGGTGGAATTTATCTATTCCCTATATATCCTTTTTTGATTTTTTCCAAATGAATAACGCAGTTGGAATTTTGGAAATAACAATGGGTATCTTTATTACATTAACTAAAGCTTATTTATTTCTCTTCATTTCTATCACAATAAGATGGACTTTACCCAGGATGAGAATGGATCAGTTATTAAATCTTGGATGGAAATTTCTTTTACCTATTTCCTTGGGCAATCTCTTATTAACAACCTCTTCCCAACTTGTTTCACTATAAATAAGATAATATAATAACAGTAAGAATATTTTTAACACAAAGGCTCTCTCAAACAAGAGAAAGAAACATATCTTTTTCATAGATATTTAGAATGAATATGTTCCCTATGGTAACTGGGTTCATGAGTTATGGTCAACAAACAATACGTGCTACAAGGTACATTGGTCAAAGTTTCATAACTACCTTATCCCACACAAATCGTTTACCTATAACGATTCATTACCCTTACGAAAAATCAATTACACCGGAGCGTTTCCGGGGGCGAATCCACTTTGAATTTGATAAATGTATTGCTTGTGAAGTATGTGTTCGGGTATGCCCGATAGATCTACCCCTTGTAGATTGGAGATTTGAAAAGGATATTAAAAGGAAACAATTGCTTAATTATAGTATTGATTTCGGAGTTTGTATATTTTGTGGCAATTGTGTTGAGTACTGTCCGACAAACTGTTTATCAATGACTGAAGAATATGAACTTTCTACTTATGATCGTCATGAATTGAATTACAATCAAATTGCTTTAAGTCGATTACCAATCTCCATAATGGAAGATTACACAATTCAAACAATTAGGAATTCGACTGAAAGTAAAATAGACGAAGATAAATCTTCGAATTCAAGAACGATTACTGATTACTAAACTCGTATTTTTTCTTTTTGTTATAAAAATATCCTAATCCCTTTTTCCTTCCTTGAATCCTTTAGTTTTAGTCAGTTCATGAAAAATTTTATACTATTTTAATTTCTTTTTATCCATAATGGATTTACCTGGACCAATACATGAGATTCTTATGCTATTTGGGGGATTTGTTCTTCTACTAGGGGGTCTAGGAGTAGTATTACTTACCAACCCCATTTATTCTGCCTTTTCGCTGGGATTAATTCTTGTTTGTATATCCTTATTCTATTTTTTATTAAATTCCTACTTTGTAGCTGTGGCACAACTTCTTATTTATGTCGGAGCCATAAATGTCTTGATCATATTCGCTGTAATGTTCGTAAATGGCTCAGAATGGTCTAAAGATAAGAATTATTGGACTATTGGAGATGGGTTCACTTCAATCGTTTGTATAACTATAGTTTTTTCACTAATGACTACTATCCCAGATACATCATGGTATGGAATTCTTTGGACTACAAGATCAAACCAAATAGTAGAACAGGGTCTCATAAATAATGTTCAACAAATTGGGATTCATTTAGCAACCGATTTTTATCTTCCATTTGAACTCATTTCCATAATTCTTCTAGTTTCTTTAATAGGTGCAATTACTATGGCTCGGCAATAAGAAAACTTAGAAGGAGTCAAAATTATAAGAATTGCAAATCTAAAATAAATAACTAAAGAATCACAATTTTTATTTAGTAAAAACCATCTACCGCCAACAAATACCTTCTTTCTTTTCTCTTTTGTTGTGTAATTGTTCTATTGTAATTAATTGAATCGGTTCAATTCTTGTCCTCATATTGAAATGAATCGAGATTGATAAGGAGTTAATTAATGATGTTTGAGCTTGTACTTTTTTTGAGTGTCTATTTATTTTCGATTGGTATCTATGGATTGATCACAAGCCGAAACATGGTTAGAGCTCTAATATGTCTTGAACTTATACTGAATTCAATTAATCTAAATCTCGTAACATTTTCTGATCTATTTGATAGTCGCCAATTAAAAGGAGACATTTTCGCAATTTTTGTAATAGCCCTTGCGGCTGCTGAGGCCGCTATTGGACTATCCATTCTTTCTGCCATCCATCGTAATAGGAAATCAACTCGTATCAATCAATCTAATTTATTGAATAATTAGACTATGGAATAATTGGATTTTTTAATAATTAGACATACAATCCTCTAAACAAAAAAAAAAAGGCGCACATACAATAATACGGAATATTAAGATGAATAGAAATCAATACTATTTTCTTAGTATGTATTATTTGAGAATATACATTTTCTTTAAGTAGGTTATTGCATAGTATTCCTTTTTCACTTAAAGGAATTTTTGTAATTCATTGATATTGCAATTTGAATATTGCAATAATTTATATTGAAAAGAGGATAGCCAATTTATTGGCTAATTCGAATTCATATGTACAATTAGTATAATTCTGATTGTTGAAGTCCAAAATTCAAGTCTCTTGGCTCTTTTCACGCTTTCTCACAAACGGATTAAAAAATAGATTATTATTTTTGAAGTTTGGATAAACCATTGCTTCGTCTGGTGTCTACAATACATATTACTCATATAATACTAATTTCATTTTTACCAGATAGAAAAATTTTATGTTGAAAAGAATAATTTATAGATCCAATGTCACATTCCGTAAAAATTTACGATACATGTATAGGATGCACTCAATGTGTACGAGCTTGTCCAACAGATGTATTAGAAATGATACCCTGGGATGGATGTAAAGCCAAGCAAATTGCTTCTGCGCCGAGAACCGAAGATTGTGTGGGTTGTAAGAGATGCGAATCCGCTTGCCCGACAGATTTTTTAAGTGTACGCGTTTATTTAGGGCCTGAAACAACCCGTAGCATGGCTTTATCTTATTGATACGTTACAAAAAACTTCATTCGAATCGTCTGATTCCTCTTTACCGAAGAAGCCTGTGCTCGAAATAATCGAGCACGGGCTTTTCTGGTCAAAACGTATCTTGTCTTTATCACTTTATCATGAGTTATTTTCCTTGGTTAACAATACTTGTTGTTTTGCCGATATTTGCAGGTTCATTAATTTTCTTTTTACCTCATAGGGGAAACAAAATCGTTAGGTGGTATACTATATCTATTTGTTTATTAGAATTCCTTCTAATGACTTATGCATTCTGTTATCATTTCCAACTGGAGGATCCCTTAATCCAATTAAAGGAGGATTATAAATGGATAGATATCTTCGATTTCCACTGGAGATTGGGAATCGATGGACTTTCATTAGGATCTATTTTATTGACAGGATTTATCACTACTTTAGCTACTTTAGCAGCTTGGCCAGTTACCCGGAATTCGCGATTATTCTATTTCCTGATGCTCGCAATGTATAGTGGTCAAATAGGATTATTTTCTTCGCGAGACCTTTTACTTTTTTTTATCATGTGGGAGTTAGAATTAATTCCTGTTTACTTACTTTTATCCATGTGGGGGGGGAAGAGGCGTCTATATTCAGCTACAAAATTTATTTTGTATACTGCAGGCGGTTCCATCTTTTTCTTAATCGGAGTTCTGGGTATGGGCTTATATGGTTCCAACGAACCAGGATTAGATTTGGAAAGATTAATTAATCAATCATACCCTGAAACCTTGGAAATACTTTTATATTTTGGCTTCCTTATTGCTTATGCTGTCAAATTGCCGATTATACCCCTACATACGTGGTTACCGGATACCCACGGGGAAGCGCATTATAGTACATGTATGCTTTTAGCGGGAATCTTATTAAAGATGGGAGCATATGGATTGATTCGGATCAACATGGAATTGTTACCTCATGCTCATTATCTATTTTCGCCCTGGTTAGTAATAATAGGAGCGATCCAAATAATCTATGCAGCTTCAACTTCTCTTGGTCAACGAAATTTTAAAAAAAGAATAGCCTATTCCTCTGTATCTCACATGGGTTTCATAATTATAGGAATTGGTTCCATAACCAACATTGGACTCAATGGAGCTATTTTACAAATATTATCCCATGGATTTATTGGTGCTACACTTTTTTTCTTGGCAGGAACGGCTTCTGATAGAATGCGTCTTGTTTATCTCGAAGAACTGGGGGGAATATCTATCCCAATGCCAAAAATTTTTACTATGTTTAGTAGCTTTTCAATGGCTTCTCTTGCCTTACCAGGAATGAGTGGTTTTGTCGCAGAATTAGTAGTCTTTTTTGGCCTAATTACTAGTCCAAAATTTCTGTTAATGCCCAAAATGCTAATTACTTTTGTAATGGCAATAGGAATGATATTAACTCCTATTTATTTATTATCTATGTTACGCCAGATGTTCTATGGATACAAGCTATTTAATGTTCCAAACGCAAATTTTGTGGATTCTGGACCACGAGAACTCTTTATTTTAATCTGTATCTTTTTACCAGTAATAGGAATTGGTATTTATCCAGATTTTGTTCTCTCCCTATCTGTTGATAGGGTAGAGGCTCTCTTAGCCAATTATTATCCTAAATAGGTTTTTTACTAGTCCGCTCTATTAATGCATAAGTATAATTAGATCTATCTTGAATTTTTGAGAACCCTTTGAGAAGGCGTTCAAGGGGTTCTCAAATAAAACAAAAAAGTAAAAACCTTCATGAAATGAAGGTTTTATTTTATATAATCATTTAGGTGTTAATATAAACGAACCATAACTATGTAAACCTATTCCTAATAGATTGATACCAAAATAGCAGATCCAAATTATAAGAAATCCTATCGAAGCTACAAGTGCAGAATTCGTACCCTTCCAATTTGGATTTGTTCTACTATGTAAATAAATTGCAAATATGGTCCAAGTAATAAATGCCCAAGTTTCCTTAGGATCCCAATTCCAATAGGATCCCCACGCCTCATTAGCCCATACTGCTCCACAAAGAATACCTATGGTTAAAAGGGTAAATCCTAGACTAATGACACGATAACTCCAAGAATCCAAACGCTCCGTTAATTGATATTTGTAATAATTTGGGAATGAAGGAACAGAGGTGCTTTTTAAAGCACTTCTTTTTGCATAGAAATCACTAAATAAAAATGTTTTATTTAAAACATTTTTTTTCTTTTTAGAAAAGAAATAGAAATTATTTCGAAATCTAATGATTAGAATAGCGGCAGATAATAAGGATCCGCACAAAAGAGTTGCATAGCTTAGTAACATCATACTGACATGCATCATTAACCACTGAGATTGGAGAGCAGGTACTAGTATTGTGGATTGATGCATTTCAGTTAAAAGACCCGATGTGGCAAAGCCTTGCGTTAAAATAGTACTTGGCGTAGTTATTGTGCTTAAATCATTTTTAGAGTTCTGTATCTTAGGAATGGTATGAAGAATATACAGAGCCCATGAAAGGAAGATCAACGACTCATATAAATTACTTAATGGAAAATGTCCCGAAGAAGCCCAGCGAGAAACTAGGAATCCTGTTATAGAGAAAAAAGTAACTATCATTCCTTTTTCTGACGAATCACGTAACCCCCCAAGTTCACGAACTAATAAGGTTATCAAATGAATCGTAATCACAATGGAAATGGTTGAGAAGGAGATATGATTTAATATATGTTCTAAAGTTGCAAATAGCATAAGGGGAAGGTCTCATTACAAAATTGTAAATTTCGAATTGAATCCATTTTCTAATCTATTGTATTCTTTTTCGAGAATGCCGCCACTCGGATTCGAACCGAGATGCTTGAGCACTGCTTCCTAAGAGCAGCGTGTCTACCAATTTCACCATGGCGGCTAACTTCAAATAATAGGTAACTTAAAAGAATAATAGCTATTATCTCGCGAACCGTCGAGATTGGGAAAGTCCATAAAATTTAGGAACATTAGAGTCTTCATTAAAATATACTTCGTTTAGTAGTATCGTTGCTATTTTTTTTTTACAATAAACTCTTGCTTTGCCTAATGGAAACACTGCTTAAAAGAGTTGGAACTCCTCTTTTATAAGTTACAATATAGAACTAATTTTTTTCTAATTAGTTTCTCCTTTAAATTTGGGAAATTATTTCAATAAAATGGACAAAATCAAAAAAGCCTTTTCTATAAATCGAAACAAACCTTTTTTGATTTTTGAAAAATTTATAGAATGAAATTCTTTATGCTCTTATTAATAGGATTTACTAACCTTAAACCAATGATTTTGGAGAAAATAGATGGAAGTGGTAAGTCCTATTACAAGAATACTCCACTTTTCATAATAGAATTCTCATATTTTATTATGAGAATTCTATTATGAAAAGTTTATTGATCAAGAATACTTAGCACACAGTATACCAAAACTTTTATTCCATATAGCAGATATCAGAGGGGTTTGTTCTAAGAATATTGTGTTGAGTAATTCAACACATAAAAATACATTAATTAATTAAAGAATCAAAATTATTCATATTAAAAATTATTCATATTAAATAATTGGAATTCTTTTTTGATAGGTCAATTCAGATTATTCCAATCAGATTATTCCAAAACCTTATTATTTGTTTGTTTGTTGCCCAGAAAAACCCTTTGGTTTTGGATGCTGCTCATTGCCGCTGGAAAATGATTTTGATTTTGCTAAAGAATAAGCGTGTACTATGGAAAAATACGTCTTTTTCTTCCAAATATTTTTACGAATACGCTTTTTTGACATTGAAGTACGTTTTTTTGGAACTGCCATTCAAAAAGGAAATTAAATTACTTTTTTCTAGTTGTATGTGAAAGACATCTATTGCCGCAAATAAATCCTTCTTTCTTATTTTTCTTGGTATTTATGCTTAGATATTGAAAGATACTGAAATTCTGAATTTTTTTTTAATTTTTTCACTATATATTTTATACTTTGTTTTAATAATATAGAACATATAGAAGGGTTTCCCGTTTAAATCTATTTATAGATATTTATATATCAAGTATACTCCATATATAGATATATGGTATGGAAGCCTATTCGCTATATAAGACGGGTGGATAAAAAGAAGGGAAAATTCAAATAGTTAATTAAGTTCAGAATAGTATTCCATAATGGAATTCCAATCAAAATAAAAAATACTGAGTCTCTTAAACAAGGCATTCTAAAACTTAGGTAATTATAGTCATTAGGATTTCAGTTCTATATGAAGTAACGACTATTTTATAATTTATTATAAACATGGGTTTTCTTTTTATTGGAATTCAATTAATGAGTTACGAAACAAGAGAGCTGCTTTATCTTTGTTTTAAAGAAATATCAAAATTAATAGAAAGTAAACCTTTTTTTGTATTTTAATTTTTTTTATTTTAATAAATATCCTTATTTAGGTAATAACTAGGTAACGAAGTTATTTGATTAACTTTTTTAATTTAACCAATTAAACCCATTCTTCATTTTTGCTTATTCTTTTTATTTACTCCTTCAGAAAGAGATAAGAATTGGTTTGGTGAATCGGAAACAATTTTATTTTATAGAAAAATTAAAGTAAAAATTTCAATTTCTTTTCTTATGGAACATACATATCAATATGCATGGGTAATCCCCCTTCTCCCACTTCCAGTTATTATGTCAATGGGATTTGGCCTTTTTTTTATTCCGACAGCAACAAAAAATCTTCGTCGCATATGGGCTTTTCCTAGTGTTTTATTCTTAAGTATAGCTATGGTATTCTCAATTCAACTGTCTATTCAACAAATAAAAGGAAGTTCTATCTATCAATATCTATGGTCTTGGACCGTCAATAATGATTTTTCTTTAGAATTTGGATACTTGATTGACCCGCTTACTTCTATTATGTTAATACTAATTACTACTGTAGGAATCCTGGTTCTTATTTATAGTGATGGTTATATGTCTCACGATGAAGGATATTTGAGATTTTTTGTTTATATAAGTTTTTTCACTACTTCTATGTTGGGATTGGTTACTAGCTCCAATTTGATACAAATTTATTTTTTTTGGGAACTCGTGGGAATGTGTTCCTATTTATTGATAGGCTTTTGGTTTACACGACCGATCGCCGCGAGTGCTTGTCAAAAAGCTTTTGTAACTAATCGTGTAGGGGATTTTGGTTTATTATTAGGAATTTTAGGTTTTTTTTGGATAACAGGTAGTTTAGAGTTTAGGGATTTGTTCAAAATAGCTAATAACTGGATTCCTAATAATGGAATTCACTCTTTACTTACTACTTTGTGTGCTTTTTTATTATTCCTTGGTGCAGTTGCGAAATCCGCACAATTCCCTCTTCACGTATGGTTACCAGATGCTATGGAAGGACCCACTCCCATTTCGGCTCTTATACACGCAGCAACTATGGTTGCTGCCGGGATTTTTCTTCTAGCTCGGCTTTTTCCTCTTTTCATATGTCTACCTTTGATAATGACTTTAATTTCTTTAGTAGGTACAATAACACTCTTATTAGGAGCTACTTTAGCTCTTGCTCAGAGAGATATTAAAAGAAGCTTAGCCTATTCTACAATGTCTCAATTGGGTTATATGATGTTAGCTCTAGGTATAGGTTCTTATCAAGCTGCTTTATTTCATTTGATCACTCATGCTTATTCAAAAGCTTTATTGTTCTTGGGATCCGGATCTGTTATTCATTCAATGGAACCTCTTGTTGGATATTCACCAGATAAAAGTCAGAATATGGTTCTTATGGGCGGTTTAAGAAAATACATTCCAATTACAAGAACCACTTTTTTATGGGGTACACTTTCTCTTTGTGGTATTCCACCTCTTGCTTGCTTTTGGTCCAAAGATGAGATTCTTAGTAATAGTTGGTTGTATTCACCCTTTTTTGGAATAATAGCCTCCTTTACTGCAGGATTAACTGCCTTTTATATGTTTCGGATATATTTACTTACATTTGATGGGTATTTGCGCGTTCATTTTCAAAATTACAGTACCACTAAAGAGGGTTCCTTGTATTCAATATCCTTATGGGGAAAAAAGATACCCAAAGGAGTTAATAGGAATTTTGTTTTATCAACAACAAAAAGTGGAGTTTCTTTTTTTTCACAAAATATACCCAAAATTCAAGGTAATACAAGAAATAGGATAGGATGCTTTAGTACGTCCTTTGAGGCTAAAAACACTTTTGCCTATCCGCATGAAACGGGAAATACTATGTTATTTCCTCTTCTTATATTACTACTTTTTACTTTATTCATTGGATTTATAGGAATCTCTTTTGATAATGGAGCAATGGATAATGGAATAGCGGAGTTAACCCTATTATCAAAGTGGTTAACTCCCTCAATAAACTTGACTCAGGAAAGTTCTAATTCTTCTATAAATTCATATGAATTTATTACTAATGCTATTTCTTCTGTAAGTCTAGCTATCTTCGGTTTATTCATAGCATATATTCTATATGGATCCGCTTATTCTTTTTTTCAGAATTTGGATTTAATAAATTCCTTTTACAAAGAAAGTTCGAAAAAGTGCTTTTTCGATCAAGTAAAAAAAAAGATATACAGTTGGTCATATAATCGCGGTTATATAGATATTTTCTATACTAGGGTCTTTACCCTCGGTATAAGAGGATTAACCGAACTAACGGAGTTTTTCGATAAGGGTATCATTGATGGCATTACCAACGGAGTGGGTCTTGTTAGTTTTTGTATAGGAGAAGAAATTAAATATGTAGGAGGAGGGCGAATCTCGTCTTATTTATTCTTTTTTTTATGTTATGTATCCGTATTTTTATTCTTTTTTCTTTCTTAACTTAAGGAATTTACGAGTATCTTGTCTAAATAACTATCCTATCCCCCTACCCTCTTCTAGCATCTTTCGTGTTACATAAGGTAAGTATTGTATAATAGTTCGGTTTTCCGCGATTTTTTCCATTCCTCTGTGTAAATAGCCTAATATGGGTTCACAATCAATAACATCTTCACCATCGAGAGTAACGATCAGTCGAAGAACACCATGCATTGATGGGTGTTGAGGGCCCATATTGACTATCATGAGATCTTTTCTTGTAAGCGGTAGACTCATATCCTTTCTTCCTTAATTCATTATTCCATGAAAATGGATTGTTCCATGAATTCCTCAAAACGAGGCTCATCAAAATGCAAAATCTAAGACTACTATAAGACTACTAAGAAAATAAGAAAAAAATTAGAACGATTAAATTACTGCTCCCGAATATTCAACTGACTGATTAATTTCTTATAACGTACTCTATTTTTCTTTGCCAAATAAGCCAGCAAACGTCGACGTTTTCCCAAAAGTATTCGTAGACCTCTTTCTGATGAAAAATCTTTTTTGTGTAATTCCAAATGTGAAGCAAGTCTCCGTATCTTATTGGTGAAACTGAATACTTGAAATTCAACAGAACCCCTGTTTTCTTCTTTTTCTTCTTTAACCATAAATCCCAAAATTTTTCTACCTCCTTTCTTTTTCATATATTTTTCTGATCAGGAAAAATCAAAAATTATGTCAGTTATTTTGAAGTTATTCTAATCTCGTACACACAAAAATTTGCAATTATTCATCTACTGCTGAAATTTGGATTTATTTTATCGATGCAAATTAGATTTGGATAGAAGAGTACATTCTTTCTAATATTTTAGATAGAAGAAACATTTCTTCTATCTAAAATATTAGAAAGAATTTTGCTGATTTATTTATTGCTATATCCAATTTATGGAATTGATACACCATTTAATTGATATCATTTAGCAAAATGAAACACAGCATATGCACCCATCTTTCGGCTCGAGAATTTCACGGGATAG